AATGAATTGCCTGATTAAAGGATTACCTTGATAGGGTAAATTATGTAATAAATTACATTCATTATATTTAATAGAATTAAACTATTTCTAAAAGAATCAAAAACTTTTGTGCATCGTACACTAAAATATAAAAAGATAAGCTAATCAAGCTACTGGGTTCATACCCCAATTATAAAGGTCCAATCCTTTTCTTTTTAATTTTAAATAATTCATCAAAAATTATATTTTTAATCATACTAATAACAGGAACCCTAATTTCAATTTCAGCAAATTCTTGGTTAAGTGCTTGAATAGGTTTAGAAATTAATTTATTGGCTTTTATCCCCCTAATAAGAGATAATAAATTAATATCAACTGAATCATCTTTAAAATATTTCTTAACCCAAGCTTTAGCGTCATCAATTTTATTATTCGCTATAATTCTATTATTAATAAACTCTTTTAATTCAACTTTATCTTATTTTCCAATATTAATAATAATATCATCCTTGATAATAAAAATAGGATCAGCACCATTCCACTTTTGATTCCCTAATGTAATAGAAGGGTTATCATGAATGAATTCTTTAATTTTAATAACTTGACAAAAATTAGCCCCTATAATTTTAATTTCCTATATTATCATTAAACCTTTAATAATTACAAGAATTATTCTATCAAGATTAGTAGGAGCTTTAGGAGGACTTAATCAAACATCTCTTCGAAAATTAATAGCCTACTCATCGATCAATCATCTAAGATGAATAATAATATCATTATATTTTAGAAATAAATTATTCATAATATATTTCATAATATACTCTTTTTTAACATTTTCAATAATTTATTTATTTGAAATATTTAAAATTTCTCATATCAATCAACTATTATTATCCATATTTCATTTAAACTATATAAAATTATTCATTATATTAAATTTATTATCACTAGGTGGCTTACCTCCATTTTTAGGATTTTTCCCTAAATGAATTGTTATTCAATCATTATCAATAAATAATCAGTTATTTTTAATAGTATTTATAACTTCTATAACATTAATTACCTTATTTTTTTACTTACGTTTGTGTTACAGTACATTTATGCTTAATAGATATGAAACTAAATGAATAACAATATCATTTTATAAGCTATCTACAATGAAAATTATTATTCTATGCTCATTTTTTTCTTCTATTGGACTTTTTATTTTATCATCAATATATTTTTTACTTTAAGGCTTTAAGTTAATTAAACTAATAGCCTTCAAAGCTATAAATATAAGAATGATCTTTTAAGCCTTAGTATTACTACTCCTTTAGAATTGCAATCTAACGTCATTGTTGACTATAAAGCCATTGTGATTAAAGAGAATATCTCATAAATAGATTTACAGTCTATTGCCTAAATTCAGCCATTTAATCGCAACAATGACTATTCTCAACTAATCATAAAGATATTGGAACTTTATATTTCATTTTTGGTGCTTGATCAGGAATAATTGGGACTTCACTAAGAATTTTAATTCGAGCAGAATTAGGACATCCAGGAGCTTTAATCGGAGATGACCAAATTTATAATGTAATCGTTACAGCTCATGCCTTCATCATAATTTTTTTTATAGTTATACCTATTATAATTGGTGGATTCGGAAATTGATTAGTACCATTAATATTAGGAGCTCCTGACATAGCCTTCCCTCGAATAAATAATATAAGATTTTGACTTTTACCACCATCATTAACACTATTATTAGTGAGAAGTATAGTAGAAAATGGAGCTGGGACAGGATGAACTGTTTACCCCCCTCTATCTGCTAACATTGCTCATGGAGGCCCATCAGTTGATCTAGCAATCTTTTCACTTCACCTAGCAGGTATTTCGTCAATTTTAGGAGCAGTCAATTTCATCACAACCATTATTAACATACGATCAACAGGTATTTCATTAGATCGAATACCATTATTTGTCTGATCAGTCGGAATTACTGCCCTCCTTTTACTTTTATCTTTACCTGTTCTAGCTGGAGCAATTACTATATTATTAACAGATCGAAATTTAAATACATCTTTTTTTGACCCAGCAGGAGGTGGAGATCCTATTTTATATCAACACTTATTTTGATTTTTTGGACACCCAGAAGTCTATATCTTAATTTTACCAGGATTTGGTATAATCTCTCATATTATTAGTCAAGAGTCAGGAAAAAAAGAAACTTTTGGTTCATTAGGAATAATTTATGCTATATTAGCTATTGGTCTTTTAGGATTTATTGTATGAGCCCATCATATATTTACAGTAGGTATAGATGTTGATACACGAGCTTACTTTACATCAGCAACAATAATTATTGCCGTACCTACTGGAATTAAAATCTTTAGTTGACTAGCAACTCTTCATGGGACTCAAATTAACTACTCACCTGCCACTCTATGATCATTAGGATTTGTATTTCTATTTACAGTAGGAGGATTAACTGGTGTAATTTTAGCTAATTCTTCTATTGACATTATTTTACATGACACATATTATGTTGTAGCTCACTTTCATTACGTTTTATCAATAGGAGCTGTATTTGCCATTATAGCTGGATTTATTCACTGATTTCCATTATTTACTGGATTAACATTAAATACTAAATTACTAAAAAGTCAATTCATTATTATATTTATTGGAGTAAACTTAACTTTTTTCCCTCAACACTTTTTAGGATTAGCCGGTATGCCACGTCGTTACTCTGATTACCCTGATGCTTATACTTCATGAAATGTCATCTCAACTATTGGTTCATCTATTTCTCTTTTAAGTATCTTACTATTTATATTTATTATTTGAGAAGGATTAACATCACAACGACAAACTTTATTTTCAATTCAACTAAATTCCTCAATTGAATGATTACAAAATACACCTCCATCAGAACATTCTTATTCTGAACTACCACTATTAACTAATTTCTAATATGGCAGATTAGTGCAATGAATTTAAGCTTCATCTATAAAGTATTTACTTTTATTAGAAACTAATGTCAACATGATCAAATTTATCTCTACAAAACAGTTCATCTCCACTAATAGAACAACTTACATTCTTTCACGATCACGCCTTACTCATTCTATTAATAATTACAACTTTAGTGGGATATTTATTATTTTCTCTATTTTTAAATAAATACGTAAATCGTTACTTACTTCATGGACAAACTATCGAAATTATTTGAACTATTTTACCTGCAATTGTATTATTATTTATTGCTTTCCCATCACTACGTCTTTTATATTTATTAGATGAAATTAATGAACCATCAATTACATTAAAAACAATCGGTCATCAATGATACTGAAGTTATGAATATTCAGATTTTACAAATATTGAATTTGATTCATACATAATTCCAACAAATGAATTATCAGCAAGAGATTTCCGATTATTAGACACGGATAATCGAGTAATTATCCCAATAAATACACAAATCCGTATTCTAGTAACAGCTGCCGATGTAATTCATTCTTGAACGATTCCATCTTTAGGAGTAAAAGTTGATGGAACACCAGGACGATTAAACCAAACTAATTTCTTAATTAACCGACCAGGTTTATTTTATGGTCAATGTTCTGAAATTTGTGGAGCCAACCATAGTTTTATACCTATTGTAATTGAAAGAATTCCAGTAAACTTTTTCATTAAATGAATTTCAAAAAATTAAACTATCATTAGATGACTGAAAGCAAGTACTGGTCTCTTAAACCATAAAATAGTAAATTAGCACTTACTTCTAATGAAAAAATTAGTTAATTTATAACATTAGTTTGTCAAACTAAAATAATCATTATATGATATTTTTTAATTCCACAAATATCTCCAATCAGATGACTAAGACTATTTATTATATTTACAATAACATTCATTTTATTTAATATAATAAATTATTTCTGTTTTACACCTCTTATACCTGTATCTAAATTAATCAATAAAAATAAAATAATTGCTATAAATTGAAAATGATAACAAACTTATTCTCAGTATTTGACCCATCTTCAAGAATTTTCGGTTTATCAATAAATTGAATAAGTACATTTTTAGGAATTTTAATAATTCCATCAATTTATTGACTTATACCTTCCCGTCACCATATCATATGAAATAAAATCACAATAACTTTACATAACGAATTTAAAACCTTATTAGGACCAATAAGATCAATTGGATCAACATTTATATTTATTTCATTATTTTCAATAATTTTATTCAATAATTTTATAGGCTTATTCCCTTATATTTTTACTAGAACTAGTCACTTAACCCTTACCTTATCTCTTGCTCTACCATTATGATTATCCTTTATAATATTCGGATGAATAAACAATACACAACATATATTTGCTCATTTAGTTCCACAAGGAACTCCACCTATCTTAATACCATTTATAGTTTGTATTGAAACTATTAGAAATTTAATCCGACCTGGAACTTTAGCAGTTCGATTATCAGCTAATATAATCGCTGGTCATTTATTAATAACCCTATTAGGAAATACAGGAACTCAACTACCATCTATACTTATTTCTTTATTAATTATCACCCAAATTGCACTTCTAATGTTAGAATCTGCTGTAGCTATAATTCAATCCTATGTATTTGCAATCTTAAGCACTTTATATTCTAGTGAAGTAAACTAATGACAACCCATTCAAACCACCCATTTCATTTAGTAGATTATAGACCATGACCATTAACAGCTTCAATTGGTACTATAACAACTGTAAGAGGATTAGTAAAATGATTCCATCAATACGACTTATCATTATTTATACTAGGTAATCTAATCACAATTATAACAATTTTTCAATGATGACGAGATGTATCACGAGAAAGAACATTTCAAGGATTACATACAGAACCTGTAACAACAGGTCTACGATGAGGAATAATTCTTTTTATTATATCAGAAGTTCTATTCTTTATCTCATTCTTTTGAGCATTTTTTCATATAAGTCTTTCTCCTTCAATTGAGCTAGGAGCTATATGACCTCCTATAGGAATCATCCCATTTAACCCATTTCAAATTCCATTATTGAATACAGTAATTCTTTTAACTTCAGGAATTACAGTAACATGAGCCCATCACAGATTAATAGAAAGAAATCATTCCCAAGCCACCCAAGGTCTATTTTTCACAGTTCTATTAGGAATTTATTTCACAATTTTACAAGCCTACGAATATAATGAAGCTCCATTCTCAATTGCTGATTCCGTTTATGGTTCTACATTTTTTATAGCTACAGGATTTCATGGAATTCACGTTCTTATCGGAACTACATTTTTACTAATCTGTTTAATTCGTCTTTTAAGAAATCACTTTTCAAAAATACATCACTTCGGATTTGAAGCCGCTGCTTGATATTGACATTTTGTCGACATTGTATGATTATTCTTATATATCTCAATTTATTGATGAGGAATATAATTAATTATTTATATAATATAAAAAGTATATTTGACTTCCAATCATAAAGTCTATGTAATATAGTATAAATAATCCTTTCAATATCTATTTCTACACTAATTATCATAACAATCTCAATAATTATTATATTATTAGCTTCTATTTTATCCAAAAAATCTTTAACTGATCGAGAAAAAACTTCCCCATTCGAATGTGGATTCGATCCAAAATCTTCTTCACGTCTTCCATTTTCATTACGATTTTTTTTAATCACTATTATTTTCTTAATTTTTGATGTTGAAATTACTCTAATTTTACCTATTATTCCTATTATAAAATTTTCTTCAATAATCAATTGAACAATTACATCAATTATCTTTATTTTAATTCTTCTTCTAGGCTTATACCACGAATGAAACCAAGGAATACTAAACTGATCAAATTAGGGTTGTAGTTAATTATAACATTTGATTTGCACTCAAAAAGTATTGAATATCAATCTACCTTAAATTCTTAAAACTAAATATGAAGCGATTTATTGCAATTAGTTTCGACCTAATCTTAGGTACATTACCCTTATTTATTAATTGAAGCCAAAAAGAGGCTTATCACTGTTAATGATAAAATTGAGAAAACCTCCAATTAAAGAAGTATGATGAACAAGTAAAAGCTGCTAACTTTTTTCTTTTAATGGTTTAATTCCATTTATACTTCTTAATTTATATAGTTTAAACAAAACATTACATTTTCACTGTAAAATTAAAAATATTTTTTTATAAATTACTATTTTTAATTCAATATTCAAAGATTAATCAATCACCCTAATATCTTCAATATTATACTCTAATATAAGCTATTTGAATAAATTAATAATAAACTAATATACAACATTAACACTCAAATAATAAAAGTCATTAAATATACCCTTAAATTATTATTTTGTATTACCTGATTTAACTTTGAACTACTTACTAAACTTAAATAAAGACGTTGTCCACCAAAATATTCAGATCACCCAGAATCAAAAGACTTCATAATTATTTTACCAAAAATTAAATAATAATTAATAACACCATAAGTAGAAATATAAGGCATAAATCATATAGACCCAAAAAAAACTGATAAATTATAATTTATTAAAGACTTATTTAAAAAATAAATTTTAGTATTAGATAATAAATACCCGATCAGCCCACCAAATATACAAACAAATAAAGTCAACAATTTTAAATAAACAGGAAGAACAACTAATATCGGTGTTGAAAAAATCAATCATCTTAAAATTCTCCCACCAAAAATTCTAAATATCAACAACCCAACCATTCTAAATAACATAACTCATCTATCATCATTGAATATACCTACTGAAAAAAAATTCCCATCTCCCGTTATTGTATAATAAATTAACCGAAAAGAATAACAAACAGTTAAACCAGTAGAAAAAAAGAATAAAAAAAATGACAAAAAATTTAAATACGACAAAGAAACCATTTCTAAAATTAAATCCTTTGAATAAAACCCTGCTAAAAAAGGCATACCACATAAAGCTAAATTAGAAATATAAAAACAAGAAGAAGTAAAAGGTATTATTAAATTTAAATTACCCATATAACGAATATCCTGAATATCACCCATTCTATGAATAATAGATCCAGCACATAAAAATAATAAAGCTTTAAATAAAGCATGAGTTAATAAATGAAAAAAAGCTAATTTATAAAACCCTATAGACAAAATTCTTATCATTAACCCCAACTGACTTAATGTTGACAAAGCAATAACCTTTTTTAAATCAAATTCATAATTAGCCCCTAACCCAGCCATAAACATTGTTAATCCAGATAATAATAACAATAAATTACTGATAAAAACAAGTTCCATTAATACATTAAATCGAATTAATAAATAAACACCAGCTGTAACCAACGTAGAAGAATGAACTAAAGCAGAAACCGGAGTAGGAGCTGCTATAGCAGCTGGCAACCAAGAGGAAAAAGGAATTTGAGCTCTTTTTGTTATAGCAGCCAAAATAACTAATAATCCAATAATAAATATTTCCAAATTATTTTTTATAGCTTCTAAATAAAAAATATAATTTCATCTTCCATAATTCAACATCCAAGCAATAGCAATTAACAATGCCACATCACCAACACGATTTGATAAAACTGTTAATATTCCTGCTCTATAAGACTTTACATTTTGAAAATAAATTACCAGACAATATGAAACAAGACCCAATCCATCCCATCCTAGTAAAATACTAATTAAATTAGGACTAATAATTAATAATATCATAGAAAACACAAATATAAGAACTAATATAATAAATCGATTAATATTTAAATCATCTACCATATATTCTTTTCTATAAAAAATAACTAAAGAAGAGATTATTAATACAAATGATATAAAAATTAAACTTATTCAATCAAACAATAAAGTTATTACAACTCTTAATGATCCTAAAGAAACAACTTCTCATTCAACAAAAATAACGTATTCATTTATAATAAAAACAACACCTATTAAAAAAATAAATACTCTTATTAAACTTAAAAAAATAAAACTAATTGAACAAATAGACAAATATTTAATGATTTAAAAAGAATAAATCTTATCTTTGATACCACAAATCAATATTTTATTAAACTATTTAAATATTACAATCATAATATACATACATCTCTCTTTAAAATTAATAAATTTAAAGGAAACCAATGCAAAAATAAAATTAAAAATTCACGAACTCTCCCTCTTCTAAAAGAATAAATTCCTGAAAATACCTTTCCATGTTGTCTATATGAATATATATATAAAGTATACGAAGCTCTAAAAAATGACAAAAATGAAATTATAATTATAGTCACTCAAGATCATCTAACAATTCTATTAATTAAAGAAATTTCCCCTAATAAATTTAAAGTAGGAGGAACAGCCATATTTGAAGATCTTAATAAAAATCATCATAATGTTATAGAAGGTATAAAATTTAATAAACCCCTATTAATTAATAATCTACGACTACCTAATCGTTCATAAGAAATATTTGCTAAACAAAATAAACCTGATGAACACAATCCATGAGCAATTATTAAAACATAAGATCCACACATTCCTATAAAAGTTAAAGTTATTAAACCAGACAATACTATACCCATATGAGCTACAGAAGAATAAGCAATTAAAGCCTTTAAATCTGTTTGATATAAACAAATCAATCTGACCATTACTCCACCAACTAAACTAATTCTCACTCAAATAAAATTAAACTTTAAACTTATTAACTGTAAAAAAGACATAACTCGTAATAATCCATACCCTCCTAATTTTAACATTACTCCTGCTAAAATCATAGAACCAGACACTGGAGCTTCTACATGAGCTTTTGGCAATCATAAATGAACTAAAAACATTGGCATCTTTACTAAAAAAGCTATAATTATAGAAAAATAAATTAAATCATAATTAAAAAATCAATTTCCTAATAAACAAAAACTTATTGAACCCACCACTCTATATAAATAAAAAATACAGACTAACATAGGTAAAGATACTAATAAAGTATAAAATAATAAATAAATACCAGCCTGTAAACGCTCCGGTTGATACCCCCAACCTAAAATAAGAAATAAAGTAGGAATTAATCTTCTCTCAAAAAATAAATAAAACCCAAACAAACTCATACTTCTAAAAGTTATCATTAAAAAAATCAACAATAACACAATATTTAATAAAAATAAATTAATATAACCATTAAATTTATAAACAACCTCACTTGCTATTAATATCAAAAAAATAATTCACACTCTCAATATCATTAAACCATAAGAAATTAAATCACATCCTAAAAAATATGAAACAGATCTAAAATAAATAAAAAAATTACTTATTAAAATAAAAATAAATCTAACTAACAATAAATAAATCTGAACCATTCAATATATTCCTCGAACTAAACATATTGGTAAAATAAATATAATCAAAAAAATAATTTTTAACATTGTAAAACATTAAAACTTTGAAAATAATCATTTCCATGAGTTCGAATCATTGAAACCAAAATAGAAATACCTAAAGCCCCCTCACACACACTAAAAACTAAAAATATTATTACTAAATATAAAGACCCAAATAATCTCAAATATATAAATAATAATATAAATAATCTCAAAACAATATATTCCAATCTTAACAATATTGATAATAAATGCTTACGATTCATTACAAAAGTTAAAACTCCCATAATCACCAATACTCTAGAAAAAACTCAATAAAAAATTATCATTAGTTTTAATAGTTTAACAAAAACATTGGTCTTGTAAACCAAATATAAGATTTTATCTTTTAAAACTTCAAGAAGAAAGAAATACTTTATCATTAATCCCCAAAATTAATATTTTATTTAAACTACCTCTTGATATCATACAATGAATCTTAATTACCTTTATACTTATCATCAGATTAATCTTTATATCAATAAAACATCCATTAGCTATAGGACTTACTCTTTTAATACAAACTACAATAATTTGCATATTTTCAGGACTAATTACTAAAAGATTTTGATTTTCATTCATTCTATTTTTAGTATTTTTAGGAGGAATACTTGTTCTATTCATCTATGTAACATCATTAGCTTCTAATGAAATATTTTCAATATCAATAAAATTACTGATATTATCGTACACAATCATTATTATAATAATATTAACTCTATTAATAATTGACAAAAATACATTACTTTATCATAAAAACCTAGAAACAATACAAATTAATAACATAAATTCATACATTACAGAAATTTCATTTTCATTAAATAAATTATATAATAATCCAACAAACCTAATAACAATCTTATTAATAAATTACCTCTTAATCACCCTAATCGCTGTAGTAAAAATCACAAAACTATTTAAAGGACCCCTACGACCTATATTTAACTAATGAATAAACCTTTACGAACCAATCACCCAATTTTAAAAATCATTAATAGATCATTAATTGATCTTCCAGCTCCTGTAAACATCTCCATATGATGAAACTTTGGATCATTATTATTTCTATGTTTAATAATTCAAATCATCACTGGACTATTCTTAGCAATACATTATACAGCTGACATTAATTCAGCATTCAATAGAATTGATCACATTTGCCGAGATGTTAATTATGGATGATTACTACGAACTATACATGCTAACGGTGCATCATTTTTCTTCATTTGTATTTATCTACACGTAGGACGTGGAATATACTATAACTCTTATCTATTTACTCCTACTTGATTAATAGGTGTAATTATCTTATTTTTAGTAATAGGAACAGCTTTTATAGGTTATGTTTTACCATGGGGACAAATATCATTTTGAGGAGCTACTGTAATCACAAATTTATTATCAGCTATTCCATACCTAGGAATTGACTTAGTACAATGAGTGTGAGGAGGATTTGCTGTTGATAATGCAACACTTACACGATTCTTCACTTTCCATTTTATTTTACCATTTATTGTAACAGCAACAACAATAATTCATATTTTATTCCTACATGAAACAGGCTCAAATAACCCAATAGGATTAAACTCAAATACTGACAAAATTCCTTTTCACCCATATTTTACATTTAAAGACATCGTAGGCTTCTCCATCATATTAATAATTTTAATTGTTCTAATTCTAACTAATCCATATCTATTAGGTGATCCAGACAATTTCATTCCTGCAAACCCACTAGTTACCCCAATCCACATTCAACCAGAATGATATTTCTTATTTGCTTATGCCATTTTACGATCAATTCCTAATAAACTAGGAGGTGTGTTAGCCCTAGTAATATCTATTGCAATCTTAGCAATCCTTCCATTCTACCATCTAAGAAAATTTCAAGGTAATCAATTCTACCCAATTAATAAAACAATATTCTGAATAATAGTGACAACAGTAATTTTATTAACATGAATTGGAGCTCGACCAGTTGAAGAACCATTTATTGTTATCGGACAAATTTTAACAATTATTTATTTTTTATATTTTATAATAAACCCACTAATCACTAAATTATGAGATAATCTACTAAATTAGTTAATGAGCTTGAACAAGCATATGTTTTGAAAACATAAGATAGAAATTTAAATTTCTATTAACTTCTCATATTATTAATATATTTACTAAAAAAAATTCAATCAATAATATAACAACATTCAATATAAAATTTCATCTTTTAATCTAAAATATATAGTTCATAAATAAAACCCTTAAACCAATAATTATTAATAAATAATTTAATGACAAAGGTAAAAATCTTTTTCAAGCTAAATATATTAATTTATCATAACGAAACCGAGGTAAAGTCCCTCGCACTCAAATAAATAAAAAAGAAATAAAAGTTAACTTCAAATAAAAAAAAAATGAAAATAAATCACTTCCAAAAAACATCACACAAAATAACATACTTATAAATAAAATTCTAGCATATTCCGCTATAAAAATTAAAGCAAATCCCCCTCTTCTATACTCAACATTAAATCCTGAAACTAACTCTGACTCTCCTTCAGCAAAATCAAAAGGTGTACGATTAGTTTCTGCTAAAGAAATTCTAAATCATACTAAAGATAAAGGAAACAAAATAAAAAAAAATCAAATAAATACTTGATACCTACCAAATATTAATAAATTAAACCCTCTAATTAAAAATATAAATCTTATCAATACCAAAGCTAAACTTACCTCATAAGAAATAGTTTGAGCCACAGCTCGCAACCCACCCAACAAAGCATAATTAGAATTAGATGACCAACCAGCTACTATTACTGAATAAACTCCTAAACTAATACAACACATAAAAAACAACAACCCTAAATTAAAAGAAAACAATTTAATATAAAAAGGTATACATATTCAAACCAATAATGCCAAAAAAAACGAAATAACCGGACAAAAATAATAAGAAATATAATTTGATAACAAAGGATAAGTCTGTTCTTTAGTAAATAATTTAATTGCATCACAAAACGGTTGAAAAATACCCACAATTCCTACTTTATTAGGACCTTTACGAATCTGAATATAACCTAAAACCCTCCGCTCCAAAAGAGTCAAAAATGCAACTCTAATTAATACAAAAATAATTAACAATAATATTCCTACAATAAATAAAATATTTTCTATTATAAACAAGTACTATTTGAAATAAAATTCATTAATAAATTCTAAATTTATCGCACTAATCTGCCAAAATAGTATACAATTAATAATATTCATTATAAAAATAATTATTTATCAAATATTAGGTCCTTTCGTACTGAAATATTTTAATATATTAAAGATAGAAACCAACCTGGCTCACGCCGGTTTGAACTCAGATCATGTAAGAATTTAAAAGTCGAACAGACTTAAAATTTAAGCTTCTACACCTAAAATTATATCTTAATCCAACATCGAGGTCGCAATCTCTTTTATCGATAAGAACTCTCCAAAAAAATTACGCTGTTATCCCTAAAGTAACTTAAATTTTTAATCGTTAAAAACGGATCAATTATTCATAAATTAATGAAATAAAAAAATTAAAAGTTTATTAAATTTTAATATCACCCCAATAAAATATTAATCATTATCATAAAACAAAAAAATCTATAATTTTAAAATAACTTAAATATAAAGATTTATAGGGTCTTCTCGTCTTTTAACTATATTTCAGCTTTTTTACTGAAAAATAAAATTCTACTATAAATTTAAATGAAACAGTTAATATTTCGTCCAACCATTCATACCAGCCTTCAATTAAAAGACTAATGATTATGCTACCTTTGCACAGTTAATATACTGCGGCCATTTAAATACTCAGTGGGCAGGTCAGACTTTTTATATATTCAAAAAGACATGTTTTTGTTAAACAGGCGAATACTCATAATTTTGCCGAATTCTTTATTTAAACTTATCAAATTAAATTATTTATTTATACACAACAATATACTAATTTTATCATTATTAATTCATTTATAAAATTAAAATGAACATTTTAATAAAAATTTAAAATAAAATAAATATTACAATCTATAAAATATATTATAACATACTTACTAATAATAACTATTTCTAAGCTTATATTTATAAAAAAAATTATTTATTTTTAAAAATTTATTTTACAGCTTATCCCATAAAATATTAAAATAAAATAATTATATAATTAAACAACTAATTAAATAATATAATATTTCTAAATTAAATTTATTTCTTAAAAAACTAGATACCTTTAAAAACGAATAACATTTCATTTCCAACATATTATTTAAAATAATTTTATCACATTAAATTTTATAATACATTAACTCTTTTAAAATCGAGAAAATTATAATACATAATAATTATTTAATAAACCCTGATACACAAGGTACAATAAATTAAATTTTCTTTTTAAATAATAATTTTTCAAATATTTCAATTTTCTTTCACAATACTAATTCACTATAATAAAAATTATTTTTTCTTTATAAAATACTAAAACATCACTCTAAATAATTATTTTTAATAATATAAACAAAAAACAAACTAATTTAATAAATAAAAACTAATCAATTCATATTGATTTGCACAAAAATCCTTTCAATGTAAATGAAATGCTTTACTTAATAAGCTTTAAATTGCATTCTAGATACACTTTCCAGTACATCTACTATGTTACGACTTATCTTATCTTAATAATAAGAGTGACGGGCGATGTGTACATATTTTAGAGCTAAAATCAAATTATTAATCTCTATAATTTTACTTTCAAATCCACCTTCAATAAACATTTCAAATTTACATCCATATAAATAAATTTATTGTAACCCATTTCTACTTAAACATTAGCTACACCTTGATCTGATATATTTTTTAATAAAAACTCTCAAAAATTATCATTCTTATAAAATATTTTAATAACGACGGTATATAAACTGATTACAAATTTAAGTAAGGTCCATCGTGGATTATCGATTATAGAACAGGTTCCTCTGAATAGACTAAAATACCGCCAAATTTTTTAAGTTTCAAGAACATATCTAATACTACCTTAGTCCATAAATTTACATTTTTAATAATAGGGTATCTAATCCTAGTTTATCAAAAAAATTTCTGAGCCTCAATATATTCAATTATAAAATTCATAAATTTAAAATTTCACTTAATAAATTTAACAAAATTTAATAAAATTACAATTTAACTCTAACTAATAAAATTTACTTGCATTATTCGTATAACCGCGATTGCTGGCACAAATTTTATCAATACTCTTTAATATTACTATTTCTAAATTTCTTTAATCAATAATATCAATTACTGCGAATAAATAATTAATTATAACTATCATTAAAATAATTATAAACTCACGCAAAAACTTACATATAAATTAAACTAACAATAAATTTTCAAGCCAAAATAAAACTTTACTCGAACAATTCAACATATTAACTTTTCAAAATTTCCTTCAATTTAATAACTTAAATAACTAAAATTTATCAAAACCAAGATAAAATGAACAATTCCCTTAAATAACAAAATTTTAGCAACTCCTCCCTATAATAATATTACAATATTAATATAAAATATAATTTCAATTAAAGCTTATTATCCCCTAATAATATCAATAATTTTTATACAATAATTATATTTTATATATTTACTCATTTAATTTTAATTAAATAATAAATAATTAATATTATCCTATTTAATTTAAATAATTAAAAATAGTAATAAAATTAAATTTTTATACTATATAACCAATTTAATCATTACAACTATTAAATTTAATATAATATAAAATTCTTTTTCCAAATTATCCAATTTTTTAAATTTTTTTAAAAAAAAATTTCAAAAATTTTTGAAAAAATCTAAAAAATTTTAATATAATTTTCATCTTTTTTCAAAAATTTCAAAAATTTGTCAAAATTTGTCAAAAATTTGCAAATTTTTAAAAAATTTATTTCAATATAATTTTCATTCATAAATTTAAATATATTATTCATTTACATAAATTTTTTTTTTTTTTTTTTTTTTTCTAATGAATTTATCATTTAGATAATTAATGAAATTTTTAAAAATTTACATAGAATATTAATATTTATATATAAAAATATTAATTTAAATTAAAATTTAATTTTAATAATAAAAAATAATTAATTTATAAAAATAATAAAAATTTATATATAAATAACTAATTTAAATAAATGAAAAATTATTATATCATTTTCATCTTTTTTAAAAATTATATTGAACGTTACATAAAAAAATGTTTAATGTATAACTAAGTTGGATTAATAGATATATATTAATATATAAATATTTAAATAATTAATATATATCTATTAATTTATATTTCAAAAAAGCTTTAAGATTAATTTAAGAAGTAACCTGTTACTAAAATATGATAGATTTGTAGGCTTCTCATGATTATGCAGAAATAGATAAAGATTTAGAAATATTTAAAATATTCTCAATATAGTTATAAATAACTTAATTAAATAATTTATTAATTATTATATATTTAATTTAATATTCATAATTTAATATATTATAAATATATGAATATATATATATAAATATATAATATATGCAAAAAAAAATTATTTATTAAAAATTTGTACTTACATAAAATTTTTACTACTATTTTAAATTATCAAAATTATTTAAATCAATAAATAAATTTCTCTAAGATACTTAAAAATTTTCATATAGAAAGATAAAAAAAAAAAAAAAAAAAAAAAAAAAAAATGAAATTTCTATTATCCTAAAAATTTACTGTACCTTTTTCTTTCCATTTTTTACAAGGAAAATTACCAAACATATTTAAATTTTCAGATCAT